TAAAAAAGAGAGGACAAATAAACCTGTAATTAGCTAAAGCTAGATTACAGGTGAAAAAACATTCTATGAAAAATATGTTGCATGTTGTACTGACATGAGGGTAAAATTTTATTTTTTACATCCTATAAGAATAGTATCTGATAGCGTGAATTTTTACATTTTTGCATTCAATTCTTCTTGTTTTTGGGGTTTGGCAAGATGTTTGGTGCGGTGCACAGGTAACTACACCTGTGCATTATATTTGTATTATTTACGGGGGGTAAGGGGGGTTTGTTAAAAGATACTTATTGGTAAATAAATACGTACGCGTATACGTGTATACGTGTGTACGTGTGTATACGTGTATACGTGTATACGTGTGTACGTGTGTATACGTGTATACGTGTGTATACGTGTATACGTGTGTATACGTGTATACGTGTATACGTGTGTATACGTGTATACGTGTGTATACGTGTATACGTGTGTATACGTGTATACGTGTGTATACGTGTATACGTGTGTATACGTGTATACGTGTGTATGTACGCATGTACGCATGTGTGTACGTGTAAAAGTCGTTGAATTTATTCTATGTCCTTCTAGCATTAAAAGAATGTCTTACGGGATTTTTATTATGCGGGCCAAGGGTACTGACTAATAAGTCCAGCTACAATATAATTGGACGCGTTCATGCCTTGACGGCTATGCTGAGTCACAGCATCCCTAAAATTAAAAAGATACCAAATGCATTGAATTAGAGACATTGCTGGTTTCTTTCCAGTAGACCCGTCATCCATCGAGATGTCTTATTTAAGAGGAACGAATGAGCGAATTTATTTTTATGGCCCTGAAGAAAGAACCAGATGTCTGATAAAGTTTCACTCTAGCTACCCCCACGTATTATGGGCCCGGAGCGAGGAGGGGGACACCTGCCTAGCGGGTTGATGATTTCACGGAGGATGCTAGTTAATCTACTTCCGATGGATGGGGATAGACGTATGGACAAGGATTATTTAACTTTATGGACTAATGTCTATATTACGCATTTGTATGTCTTATGTAAGGTTAATAGTAACTATTGGATTATAATAGTCGTATTGAGGTGCAGTTATTTGGAATTAAGGGTATTATGTATTATGCACGTCTTAGTTAAATGTACATGCTTATATGCATGGGGCCAAGAATTTAATGTTGATTATACATATAATGGTCTATGTACTATTATACATGTATGTACTCTTGCATATATTAATGGGGAGGGGCATTAATGCACGACGTACATAGGCTACATCCTATGAATGTAGAATATGTTCAAGAAATAGTTTAATTAGAATGTCAGTTTTGGGTACTGGTGGTGTGGCTGGATTGCTTCTTTCTTGAGTGGATCTTTGTCTTAGGGAGGGGGTTTACTCCATTTTTGGTTTACAAAACCAATGTAATTTTTATACTACTAAGGCTCTTCATTTAAGTATTTTGTTTTCTATAAAGCCTGTTGTTGGTATGAGGATTAAAATGATACAAAAGTAAGAGATAGATGCTAGTTGTCCGATTGTAATGAATGGGTGTTCTACGGGTTGACCCCCGATTCAGGTTAGGATGATTAGGTTTGCTACTAGGATTCATAATAAACATTGACTAATGGGGCGGAATGTTATACTTCGTTGTTTGGATATGTGTAATATGGGGAATAGTATTAGAATTAGAATTGAGAATACTAGTGCTAGGACTCCTCCTAATTTATTAGGGATAGAGCGTAAGATTGCATATGCAAATAGGAAATATCATTCTGGTTTGATATGAGGGGGTGTGTTGAGTGGGTTGGCAGGGGTATAATTGTCTGGGTCTCCTAGGAGGTCTGGTGAGAATAGAATTAGTGTTATTAGGGTTATTAATATAAATAATAGGCCTAGGATATCTTTGATTGTGTAGTAAGGATGGAATGGGATTTTGTCTGAATTTGAACTCAATCCTGAGGGGTTGTTGGATCCTGTTTCGTGGAGGAATAATAGGTGAATTATGACTATTGCAGTAATAACAAATGGTAGTACGAAGTGAAAAGCAAAGAATCGTGTTAGGGTTGCTTTGTCTACTGAAAATCCTCCTCAGATTCATTCTACAAGGGCAGTACCAATGTAAGGGATAGCTGAAAGAAGGTTAGTGATGACTGTTGCGCCTCAGAATGATATTTGTCCTCAGGGGAGGACATATCCTATGAAGGCAGTGGCTATAACTGTGAATAGTAAAATTACTCCTACATTTCAAGTTTCTATGTAGGTGTAGGACCCATAGTAGATTCCTCGTCCAATATGAAAGTAAAGGAAAATAAAGAATATTGATGCTCCGTTGGCGTGTGCGTATCGAATTAGTCAACCATAATTTACGTCTCGGCAGATATGTGCAACAGATGAGAAGGCTGTGGTTGTATCTGCAGTGTAGTGTATAGCTAGAAATAACCCGGTAATGATTTGGAGGATTAAGCATACACCTAATAAAGAGCCGAAGTTTCATCATGCTGAAATGTTAGATGGGGTAGGTAAATCAATAAAAGAGTGGTTAATGATTTTGATTAGTGGGTGAGATTTTCGTAGGTTGGTCATTAATTAGTTCTTATAGTTGAATTACAACGATGGTTTTTCATATCATTGGTCATGGTTAAATTCCATGTGGGAATTATGATTTTAAATATTGTTTATATTTTTAGTATTATTTTTGTTATTGGTTTTATTAGTTTTTCAGTAAAGCCTTCTCCTATTTATGGAGGGTTGGCGTTGGTTGTGAGTGGTGGTGTAGGGTGTGGTATTATTTTAAGCTGTGGTGGATCATTTTTAGGTTTAGTGGTGTTTTTAGTTTATTTAGGAGGGATGATGGTTGTGTTTGCTTATACTACTGCTATGGCTATGGAGCAATATCCTGAGACATGAGGGTCTAATATTATTATTTGATTTTCTTTATTTTTAGGTGCCTTGTTTGAGTCTGTTATGTTGTATTGATGGGTAAAGTATGAGCATGTTGATGTTTTAATTGATTGTTATGCTATGGGTGAATGGGTAATTTATGATGTGGAAGGGGGTAATGCGGGATTTTTTAGTGAAGATCCTGCTGGGGTGGCTGCAATTTATAGCTATAATTATTGATTAATGTTTGTGGCTGGGTGATCTTTGTTCACTTGTATTTTTGTTGTTCTTGAGATTACTCGTGCAGACTAGGCTAGAAGGGTAATTGCTAGGATTGTAGTGATGAAGAAGGATAGGAAATAGAATTTTAATATTCCTATTTGATTTGAGGTTAGTATAGATGCTTTTGTTTGTGTAGAGGAGATATGTTTAGGGGTAATTTTTTCTAGTCAGATTGAGTCTACTGTAGAGAATGCTAGGTTTTGTCCTGTGAATAGATTAGCGTGTGGGAAGATTCGGTGTGAAAGTGTGGGGAAGTAGCCTAATATGTTGGAAAAATTGGAAGGTTTAGATGAATAGTTGGTTTTTAGATTTTTAGTTATTGTGTTTAATTCTATGGCAATTATAAATCCTAGAATAGTTAGGAATAATGCTATAGTTTTTATGTTTTGGGGTATTGTTATTTGGGATGTATTTGTAATAGGAATATTATAAGTCAGGATAAAACCAGCTAGGATGCTTCCTATTGCTAGGCGTTTGATTGGGTTGATTATTGAGGGGTCTTTTTCGTTTATATTATAATTAAAGTTGAATCGGGGATTATTAAGGAGGGCGAAGAAGATAATTCGTGTACTATAAACAGCAGTAAGTAATGTAGCGATTAAGGTGGTGGTTAGGGCTCAGGCGTTTGTATACGACGTTGTTGCGGATTCGATGATTAGGTCTTTTGAATAAAATCCTGTGAGGAAAGGAGTTCCTGTTAGGGCTAAGCTTCCGATTATAAGGGAAGAGGATGTGATGGGTATAGTTTTGTATAAACCTCCTATTTTTCGGATGTCTTGCTCGTCGTTTAAATTATGGATGATTGAGCCAGAGCATAGGAAGAGCATTGCTTTGAAGAATGCATGGGTGCAGATGTGGAGGAATGCTAGGTGTGGTTGGTTGATTCCAATAGTTACTATTATCAAACCTAATTGACTTGAGGTAGAGAATGCTACAATTTTTTTGATATCATTTTGAGTGATAGCGCAGATAGCAGTGAATAGAGTGGTGATTGCTCCTATGCATAAGCATGCTGTTAATATTATTTTATTGTTTTGTGTAATAGGGTAAAATCGAATCAGTAAGAAGATGCCTGCGACTACTATTGTGCTTGAGTGGAGTAGGGCTGATACTGGAGTAGGGCCTTCTATAGCTGATGGTAGTCAGGGGTGGAGGCCAAATTGGGCTGATTTTCCGGTTGCAGCTATTAATAGCCCTAGTATAGGGATAAAGTAATTTTCGTTGTGAGTTATAAAAATTTGTTGTAGTTCTCATGAATTGAGTTTAAGGAGGAATCATGCTATGGATATAATAAATCCAATGTCTCCAATTCGGTTATATAAAATTGCTTGTAAAGCTGCTGTATTAGCTTCTGATCGACCAAATCATCATCCGATTAGTAAGAAGGATATGATTCCCACTCCTTCTCAACCAATAAAAAGTTGGAATAGGTTGTTTGCTGTAACTAGAATTATTATTGTAATTAAAAATAGGAGTAGGTATTTGAAGAATTTATTTATATGTGGATCGGAGTGTATATATCATAAAGAGAATTCTATAATAGATCATGTAACAAATAAGGCTACTGATATAAATAGAATTGAGAAATAATCTAGTTTGATATTGAGGCCCAGGTTTATAGTTTGGATTGTTAATCAATTTCAATTTGAGGTTACGGCTTCATGATTGTAGTAGAATATAATGGTTGTTGGAATTAAGCTAAGGAAGAAGGATAATGAGATGATAGTTTTTACATAGTATGGATAAGGTAATTTTTTGTGGATATTTGTTATGGGTGATAAGATAGGAAGCAGAAGTAATGTTAGGGTCAGAGTAAATGTGGAGGTAAATAAATTTATTACTTTTATTTGGAGTTGCACCAATTTTTTGGCTCCTAAGACCAATGGAATACTTCTATCCTATAAAAGCCAAGAAAGCCATAATGTTATTTATGGGGATGTGGAATTAGCAGTTCCAGCGTTCTTTCTTCAAGAGGTAAATAAGAAGTTTCTATTCTTCTGGTATTAGACTCACAATCTAATGTTTTAGTTAAACTATATTTACAGTATAAGTTACCGAGGATAATTTTGGGGTTTAGGGTTAGTAATAATAGGGGCATAATGTGAAGGGTTATTAGGATATTTTCTCGTGTAAATGTTGGTGGTAGGTTGTGGACGTGGTAGGGGAGTTTACCTCGTTGTGTTGAGGTTAATATAAATAGGGTATATAAGGCGGTGATTAAGATGTTTAATCCTATTAAGACAATTGTAAGTTGGGACCATGAGAAAGTTGATACAATAATTATTAATTCTCCAATTAGGTTAATGGAAGGAGGGAGTGCTAGGTTAGTTAAACTAGCAATAGTTCATCATAGACTTATTAATGGGAATAATATTTGTAGACCTCGAGCTAATAGTAAAGTTCGGCTGTGTACTCGTTCATAGTTAGAGTTAGCTAGACAGAAAAGTAGTGAAGAAGTTAGGCCATGGGCAATTATAAGTGCTGTAGCTCCTATAAAGCTTCATGGAGTTTGAATTAAAATAGCAATGATTACTAGTGCCATGTGACTTACAGATGAGTAGGCGATAAGAGATTTTAAATCTGTTTGGCGGAGGCAGATAGAGCTAGTTATGATTATCCCCCATAGTGATAGTAAGATGAAAGGGTAAATTATATAGTTTGTTAAAGGTTCTAATAGTTGTGAAATTCGTATTATTCCATAACCTCCTAGTTTTAGTAAGATGGCTGCAAGTACTATTGAGCCTGCAATGGGGGCTTCTACGTGTGCTTTAGGTAGTCATAAGTGGAGGCCGTAAAGGGGTAATTTAATTATGAATGCTATGATGCAGGCTAATCACATTAAGTTATTAGATCAGTTATGGTGAATATGGTAATTATAGTAATTAAATAGTAATATGTTTAGTGATCCTAGTTGGTTTTGTATGTAGATTAGTGAAATTAATAGTGGGAGAGAGCCGATTAGTGTGTAGAAAAGAAAATATAGTCCTGCTTTTATTCGTTCGGTTTGGTTTCCTCAGCGTGTAATAATGATTAGGGTTGGGATTAATGTTGTTTCAAATAAGATGTAGAATATGATTATTTCTGTTGCCGAGAATGTGAGGATGAGGAATATTTGAAGTGAAATTAGTAGGGAGACATATAGGTTTTTTCGGGTTTTTGTTTCGTTTTTTAAGTGATATTGGCTTGCGATGATTATTAGGGGAAGAAGTCATGTTGTTAGCACTAGTAAAGGGGATGATAGAGGATCACAGAAGGAAATTAGAGAGTAGTTTATATTGGATATGTCTGATTTGTTTAGATATATTAGGCTGATTAATGCAATTAGTATACTGTATGATGTGGAGTTAATTCATATTATTGTGGGTTTAGATAGTCAGACAGTAGGAATAAGTATAGCTGTTGGGATAATAATTTTTAACATTGTAATAGGTTTAGGTTTTGTACATAATCAATTCCGTATGTGTTTGAGATTATTACTAGTAGTGCTAAGCCTACGGCTGCTTCGCAGGCAGCAAATACGAGTAGTATAATAGGGGTGGAGAAAGATGAGATATGTTGGAGGTTTAATATGGTAATGGTTCCTAGAATAAATAGTGATAATATTATACCTTCTAGGCATAGGAGTGAAGATATTATATGTGATCGGTAGATTATTACTCCTATAAATGATACGATGAAAGCTGTAGTTATATTAAATAGAATTGAAGTCATTTTTAGTAGTTATGTATTTAAGCATAATTTAATGAGTCGAAATCATTTGTTTTTATTAAACTAACTACTATATTCAGTTCATTCTAAGCCTTTTTGTAATCATTCGTAAGTTAGTCCTAGTGATAGGATTAAAATTAGTGCGATAGAGATTCATACCGTTGTATTTAATTTAATAGTTTGAAATGCTCATGGAAGAGGAAGTAGGAGAGCAATTTCTAGATCGAATAGGAGAAAGGTAATGGCAATTAGAAAAAATTTTATAGAGAATGGTAAGCGTGTGATTTCTGTAGGATCAAAACCACATTCGTAAGGACTGGCTTTTTCTGTGTAAATGTTAAGTTGAGGAAGTCAGAATGCGATGGAAATGAGGATAATGGTTAATAGATAGTTGATTGTAATAGATAGAATAATATTTATTATCTTCTTCCGTTATTGATGCGGATCTTACTGATTGGAAGTCAGTAGTACTAGTTATACTAAGAAGATATGATCCTCATCAGTAAATTGATACATATAGGAATAGTCATACTACATCTACGAAGTGTCAGTATCAGGCTGCGGCTTCGAAACCAAAGTGATGTTTTGAGGTAAAATGGAAGTAAAGTTGTCGTAGTAAGCATGTTAGGAGAAATGTTGATCCAATAATTACGTGTAGGCCATGAAATCCTGTGGCAACGAAAAATGTGGAACCATAAATTCCATCGGAGATGGTAAAGGGGGCTTCAAAATATTCTGATATTTGTAATAGTGTAAAGTAAGCTCCTAGGACAATTGTGATTGTAAGTGCTTGAATTATTTGTTTTCGGTTGCCTTCTATTAAGCTATGATGGGCTCAGGTAATTGAAACGCCGGAAGCTAATAAAACTGATGTATTTAGTAAAGGTACTTCTAAGGGGTCAAGTGGATTAATTCCAGTAGGAGGTCAGTATCCTCCTAGTTCTGGTGTAGGTGCTAGGCTAGAGTGATAAAAGGCTCAAAAGAATCCTGAGAAGAAGAATACTTCTGAGATGATGAATAGGATTATTCCATAACGGAGACCTTTTTGGACTGTTGATGTGTGATGGCCTTGGTATGTTCCTTCACGTACAATATCACGTCATCATTGATATATGGTTAATATATTAGTTATGAAGCTTAAAGAAAGGAGTGTGGTGGAGTTAAAGTGGAATCATATAACAAGACCTGAGGTTAGTAGAAGGGCTGATAAGGCTCCTGTAAGAGGTCAAGGACTAGGATTAACTATATGATATGCATGTGTTTGATGGGTCATTAGGTATTGTCATGTAGGTAAAGGCTAACTAGTAGTGTAAAAACGTATGCTTGGATTAAGGCTACAGCAAATTCTAGTATTGTGAGTAGAAACAGAATAATGAATGTGGTAAGTGCAGCAGGGGTGCTAATAGAAAATAGGACTGAGGTTGCCCCTCCGATTAAGTGTATTAACAGATGTCCGGCAGTAATGTTAGCGGTTAGACGAACTGCTAGGGCCATAGGTTGGATGAAAAGACTAATTGTTTCGATAATTACTAGTATTGGAATAAGGATTATTGGTGTGCCTTGGGGGAGAAAATGTGCTAGAGATATTTTTGTTTTGTGTCGGAAGCCTAATAACACTGCCCCTGCTCAAAGGGGAATTGCTATTCCTAAGTTTAAAGATAATTGAGTTGTGGGAGTGAAAGAATGGGGAAGGAGTCCTAATAAATTGGTTGTTCCAATAAATAGGATTAGTGTAATTAGTATAAGCGATCAAGTTCGTCCTTTAGTACTGTGGATTAATATTATTTGTTTTAAGATTAGTTTGATTAGTCATTGTTGAATTGTAATAGTTCGATTATTAATTAATCGGTTAGGGCTAGGAAATATAATAGTTGGAAAAATAATGATAAATACTACAATGGGAATGCCTATTAGGTTAGGTGTTATGAAAGAGGTAAATAGGTTTTCGTTCATTTTTCTTCTCAGGGTGAGTTTTGTTTTTTTTGTTTTGAGTAAATTGGTTGAGGGTTATTTGGAAATTGATGTGTTAAGGTTTTTAATTGGAAGATGATAAATAGTGCAAAGAACATAGAGATAATAACGGTGAATCATGTGGATGTATCTAGTTGTGGCATATCACTATGGAGATTTTGTTTCTCAATCTTTAACTTAAAAGGTTAACGCTGTTTAGCTTCGTAGTGGCTTATAGTATTGAAGAGCATCAGTTTTCGAATGCTTTTAAAGTTACTATTTCAATGACAATAGGCATAAAGCTATGGTTAGAACCACAGATTTCTGAGCATTGACCGTAAAATAATCCAGGACGAGATGATGTGAGGATTGCTTGGTTTAATCGTCCTGGGATAGCGTCAGTTTTTAATCCTAATGATGGAATGGCTCATGAGTGTAATACGTCTTCTGATGAAATTAGTATGCGTACAGGTACTTCTATTGGAAGAACTACTCGATTATCTACTTCAAGTAGCCGAAGTTCGCCTGGATTTAGATCTGTTGTAGGGGTTATATAAGAGTCAAAATTTAATTCTTCATAATCTGTATATTCATAACTTCAATATCATTGGTGACCTATAGTTTTTACTGTTAATAAAGGGTTGTTGACTTCATCTATTATATATAAGATTCGTAATGATGGTAATGCAATTATAATTAAGATGATAGCAGGGAGAATTGTTCAGATAGTTTCTACTTCTTGAGCATCTATTGTATTAGTGTGTGTTAGTTTTGTTGTTAATATAAGGGAAATAAGATATAGTACTAAAGTGCTGATTAAGAACACGATTATAAGTGTATGATCGTGAAAGTGCAGTAGTTCTTCTATAATAGGGGATGTGGCATCTTGAAATCCTAGTTCGTATGGATAAGCCATAAAGATATACAGGGGTTGAACCAGTAATTTAACTTTGACAAAGTTATGTAATGTTTTTACTAATATCTAAACTCGGTAAAGAAAGTCATAGAGGTTATGAGGCTGGCTTGAAACTAGTTTTTGGGGGTTCAATTCCTTCCTTTCTTGTATTTAAATTTTAATATATGTAGGTTCTTCAAATGTATGATAAGGAGGAGGGCAGCCATGAAGTCATTCTAAATTATTTGAAGTTAGTTCAGTTGTTATGACTTCTCGTTTGGAAGCAAAGGCCTCTCAAATTATAAAAATTATTACTATTACTGCAGTTAAAGAGATAAATGAGCCTATTGAAGATACTGTATTTCAAAATGTATATGCGTCTGGATAATCTGAATATCGTCGAGGCATGCCCGATAAGCCTAAGAAATGTTGTGGGAAGAAAGTAATGTTTACTCCTGCAAATATAATAAAGAAGTGGATTTTAGCTCATGTTTGGTCTAGAGTATAACCTGAGAATAGAGGGAATCAGTGAACGAATCCTCCTATAATAGCAAATACAGCACCTATTGATAATACATAATGAAAATGTGCGACAACGTAGTAAGTGTCGTGTAATACAATATCTAGAGAAGAATTAGCTAGAACAATGCCTGTAAGACCTCCTACAGTAAATAGGAAAATAAATCCTAGGGCTCACAGTATGGCAGGGGATCATTTAATATTACCCCCGTGTAATGTTGCTAATCAGCTGAATACTTTTACCCCGGTAGGGATAGCAATAATTATTGTAGCAGATGTAAAATATGCTCGTGTGTCAACGTCTATACCTACTGTAAATATGTGATGTGCTCATACAATGAATCCTAGAAAACCAATTGATATTATAGCTCATACTATGCCTATATAGCCAAAAGGTTCTTTTTTTCCTGAATAGTATGTTACAATGTGAGAAATTATTCCGAAACCGGGAAGAATTAGAATATAAACTTCAGGATGACCAAAGAATCAAAATAGATGTTGATAAAGAATTGGGTCTCCTCCACCAGCTGGGTCGAAGAAGGTTGTATTTAGGTTGCGATCTGTTAGCAGTATTGTAATTCCAGCAGCTAGAACTGGTAGTGATAAGAGAAGGAGGACAGCTGTAATTAGAACTGATCAGACAAATAAAGGTGTTTGATATTGTGTTAAAGCTGGTGGTTTTATATTAATAATAGTTGTGATAAAATTAATAGCCCCTAAAATTGAAGATACTCCTGCTAAGTGAAGTGAAAAGATAGTTAAGTCAACGGAGGCTCCTGCGTGAGCTAAATTTCCAGCTAATGGTGGATAGACTGTTCAGCCAGTTCCGGCTCCAGCTTCTACTATAGATGAGGCGAGAAGAAGTAGAAATGATGGTGGTAAAAGTCAAAAGCTTATATTATTTATTCGTGGGAATGCTATATCAGGAGCCCCAATTATTAAAGGAATTAATCAATTTCCGAAACCTCCAATTATAATTGGTATTACTATAAAGAAAATTATAACAAATGCATGAGCGGTTACGATTACATTATAGATTTGATCATCTCCTAATAGTGCTCCTGGTTGGCCAAGTTCTGCACGGATTAATAAGCTTAGGGCAGTCCCTACTATCCCAGCCCAAGCACCAAATAATAGATATAAGGTGCCAATATCTTTATGATTAGTAGAGAATAATCATCGATTAATTAACATAGGTAGGATGGCTGAATAGTAAGCATTAGACTGTAAATCTAAAGATAAAGGTTGTATCCCTTTTCTTACCACTGAGCCTTGAGGTGATTATTCATATTGAATTGCAAATTCAAAGGAGCAGCTTCAAACCTGCCGGGGCTTCTCCCGCCCTCCTTTTTCTTTTTAGGGCGGGAGAAGTAGGTTGAAGCCAGTTGTTTAGGGTGTTTAGCTGTTAACTAATTTTTTCGTGGGTTTATATCCCACCAACCTAGGAGGGTTTAGCTTAATTAAAGTGTTTGTTTTGCATACAGATGATGTAAGTTTATAGGCTTGCAACCTTTAGCAGGAAATAAATATTAGTTTATTTACTTAGAGCTTTGAAGGCTCTTGGTCTATTTAACCTAATTTCCTTAATTTAGTGTGAGTAAAAGGGGTGTTAGAGGAAGGGTTATGGTAGATAGTGTGGTTAAAGGGGCTAAAATTGTTATTGTTTTTTTGTTATAAAAACATCATTTAGATTTTGTGTTATTTGTGGTTGGAAATAGGGTCAGTGTAGTTGAGTAAGCTAATCGAATGTAGAAGTAAAGGCTTAGTAGAGCTATTATTGTTATTAAAATGGGAATTATAATGTTATTGTTTTTTACTAATTCTTGAATAATAACTCATTTTGGGGCAAATCCTGTTAGAGGTGGGAGGCCTCCTAGTGATAGTAGGTTTGTTAGGATAATGATGATGGTAGAAGGAGTTGTGCTTCATACGTGGGATAGTGACAGGGTGGTTAGATTATTATTTTTATAGAGGGCTGTGAATAGTGAAATGGTTAGTATAATATATAATATTAAATTGAATAGAGAAATTGATGGTATAAAATTTATTACTACTAGTATTCATCCTATATGGGCGATTGAAGAATATGCTAGGATTTTTCGTAGTTGTGTTTGATTTAAACCTCCTCATCCCCCTAGTAAAGCTGAAAGTAGTGCTGAGGTGATGATTAGTGGTTGATTAATTGTTGGGGAAATTTGTATTAGAATTGATAGTGGTGCAATTTTTTGTCATGTTAATAAAATTATTCCGGATGTTAGGGAGATTCCTTGTGTAACTTCTGCAACTCAGAAGTGGAATGGAGCTAGTCCTAATTTTATGATTAGGGATAATGTTAAGGTTAATGAGATGATTGGGTTGTTAGAGTAGATAATGGTTCATTGTCCTGAATATATTATTGTTGTGATGATTGATATGAGTAAAATTATTGATGCGGTTGCTTGTGTGAGGAAATATTTTGTTGCAGCTTCTGTTGATCGAGGGTTTGTTTTGTTTATTAGGATAGGGATGATTGATATTATGCTTAATTCTAGTCCGATTCATATTAGTAATCAGTGAGAGCTAATTAAAGTAATTAATGTACCTATAATGAGAGTGGTGTAGATAATTGTTATTGTTGTAATGTTGATTAGTACGGGAAGGTGTTAGACCAACATTTTCGGGGTATGGGCCCGATAGCTTGATTAGCTGACCTTACTAATAGAATATAGTGTATAGGTAGCACGAAGAGTTTTGATTTCTTTAGGTTAGGTTCGACTCCTATTGTTCTAGAAATAAGAGGATTTAAACCTCTATTATTTACTCTATCAAAGTAACTCTTTTTCAGACATATTTCTAGATTGATTGAGGTGGGATGCTGGATAAGAAAATTGGTATGGAGATGTGTCATATACATAGTGCTAGTGTAAGTGGGAGAAAGTTTTTTCATAGTAGATGTATAAGTTGGTCATAGCGAAATCGTGGATAAGAGGCTCGGACTCATAGGAAAAGGGCGGTTAGAATTAGTGTTTTGATTATAAAGTTTATTGTGTGGAGCTCTGGGTGTGTAATTGTTATTATGGAATTTAGAAAGATGATAGTGGTTAAAGCATTTATTAGTAGAATATTTATATATTCAGCTATGAAGAATAGAGCGAATGGTCCTGCTGCATATTCTACGTTAAAACCTGAGACTAGTTCTGATTCACCTTCTGTTAGATCAAAAGGAGCTCGGTTTGTTTCTGCTAAAGTGGAAACAAATCATATTATAGCTAATGGTCAGGTTGGGAGGATTAATCAAATGTTTTTTTGGGTTGTTATTAAGGTTGAAAGTGTAAATGTCCCGTTAAGCAGAAGAATGGATAGAAGAATAATGGCTAGGGTAACTTCATAAGAGATAGTCTGTGCTACAGCTCGTAAGGCTCCAAATAATGCATATTTGGAATTGGATGCTCATCCGGATCATAAAATGGAGTATACTGCTAGGCTAGATGTAGCTAGAATGAATAGGGCGCCTAGGTTTATATTAATTAGGGGTTGTGGTATGGGGATAGGGATTCATATGGATATAGCGAGAGTTAGGGCTAGAGAAGGTGCGATGGTAAATAGTAATATTGATGATGTAGAAGGATGTAGGGGTTCTTTGATGAATAATTTTAATGCATCTGCTATTGGCTGAAGCACACCATATGGGCCTACTATGTTAGGGCCTTTTCGTAGCTGTATATATCCTAGAACTTTACGTTCTATTAGAGTTAAGAATGCTATGGCTAGGAGGATAGGTACAACTATAAGGATAAAATTAATTAAGTACATAAGTGTTAAGGAGAGGAGTTGAACCTCTGATAGTAAAGTTTTAAGTTTTATGCAATTACCGGGCTCTGCCACCTTAACAAACCCTTATCTCGGGTTGTATGTTGTTAGTGGCTAAGGAATTAATATTATATCATTCCTTTACCACTAAGGCATAAGTGATGTATAGGCCTTATTTCTCTTGTCCTTTCGTACTGGGAGAAATATTTAATAGATAGAAACCGACCTGGATTACTCCGGTCTGAACTCAGATCACGTAGGACTTTAATCGTTGAACAAACGAACCTTTAATAGCGGTTGCACCATTTGGGTGTCCTGATCCAACATCGAGGTCGTAAACCCTATTGTCGATATGAACTCTAGAATAGGATTGCGCTGTTATCCCTAGGGTAACTTGGTTCATTGATCAGATATTTTCTGGGTCAATTTATGATAATATCTTTGACTTGTATGTCTAGGTTAATATCATTCGGAGGTTTAATTTTACTCCGAGGTCACCCCAACCAAAATATTTAATTCATAATTCCTTTTTTATTTCTTGTTGATTGTTTATAATGGGAAATGAATTATTTAATTTAAGCTCCATAGGGTCTTCTCGTCTTATTTTTTAATCTCCGCCTCTTCACGGAGAGGTCAATTTCATTGACTGTAAGAAAGAGACAGTTAAACCCTCGTTTAGCCTTTCATACTAGTCCTTATTTAAAGAACAAGTGATTATGCTACCTTTGCACGGTCAGGATACCGCGGCCGTTTAACATTAAATTGTCACTGGGCAGGCGGTGCCTCTAATACTTGTAATGCTAGAGGTGATGTTTTTGGTAAACAGGCGGGGTTTGTGTTTGCCGAGTTCCTTTTACTTATTTTAGTCTTTCCTTATTGCACTCCTGAGTTGGGTTGACAAATTGTTTAATATTTGGCTTGTTAGTTATATTTTTTATAAGCTTGTTAACTGGTTAGGTTGTTTAACTTATACTTGTGCGAGGAGAAGTTATTCTAATTACTAATATTAACATTATTTCTTCTATATTTTTATAGATTAATCCAATATGTTTTACAGGGGTTTATTATATGTTTTAGGGATACTATTGGCTGTTTTGTTGAGCTTGAACGCTTTCTTAATTGGTGGCTGCTTTTGGGCCTACTATGGTGAATATATTTTTTACCCTCTGTTTAAGGATGTATCCTTGTTTAAGGAGCTGTCCCTCCTTAAATTAACATTTAAGACTTCATTTAAATTTTATAATTTTTAGGAAGTTCTTAAAGTTGAACTGAAATTCTTATTTGGATAACCAGCTATATCCAAGCTCGGTTGGCTTTTCACCTCTACTTTTAAATCTTCTCACTATTTTGCCACATAGACGAGTTTGCTCAATATTTTAGCTGTTTAAAAGTAGCTCGTTTGGTTTCGGGGAGTTTGACTTAAGTTCTTTTTGTCAGGTTTTGTCTAGTTAATTCATTATGCAAAAGGTACTAGGTTTAATCTATGCTATTTTTTACTTTTATTATTTCTACTGTTCTTTCATCTTTCCCTTACGGTACTATCTCTATAGCGCTTAAATAAATTTCTATCTCCTATACTTTTTATAGTAAATGTTTTATTTTATTATTTTATCATATTTAGGTTTTGTAGTGGTTAGGCTAGGGTTGGTTCAAAGCAATCAGTTAATTTGAGATCTTCCGGGTGTAGGCCGGGTGCTTTATATTTAAGCTATGCTTTGTTTCTCCAAGCACACTTTCCAGTATGCTTACCTTGTTACGACTTGTCTCCTCTTGTATTTTAAGTTTGTATAAACTTTAATATATATTTGAGGAGGGTGACGGGCGGTGTGTGCGTGCTTTATGGCCTAGTTCAATTAAGCTCTCTGTTCTTAATTTACTACTAAATCCTCCTTAAATCTTTAGTTTTCATAAAGATTACTGTTTATATGTTCTTGTGAAAGAAAATGTAGCCCATTTCTTTCCACTTCATTGGTTACACCTTGACCTAACGTTTTTATGATGATAATTATGCTTACTTTAATTCCCTGTGGGGGTTTGCTGAAGATGGCGGTATATAAACTGGATTAGCGAGAAGTGGTAAGGTTTATCGGGGTTTATCGATTATAGAACAGGCTCCTCTAGATGGGTTTAAAGCACCGCCAAGTCCTTTGAGTTTTAAGCTGTTGCTAGTAGTTCTCTGGCGAATATTTTTGTTATTAAATATTTGTGTTTATGGCTGAGCATAGTGGGGTATCTAATCCCAGTTTGGATCTCAGCTTTAGTGTTTTCATATTTATTAAGATTACTTTCGTTAGTGAATTTGTTTTTACCTGTTGTTTTTTACGACTTAGGTAAAATTTAATCTTATTTTTGTTTAAATTTTTAACACTCTTTACGCCGGGGTTTATTAATTAGGGTTAATCGTATGACCGCGGTGGCTGGCACGAGATTTACCAACCCTTAAAGATAAATATAACATAACTTAGTCAAACTTTCGTTTATAGCTTAATTTTGATTACTGCTGTATCCCGTGGGGGTGTGGCAAAGCAAGGTGTTGTGAGCTACTATTAGTGTGCTTGATACCTGCTCCTTTAGATCTATTAGATTTGTAGGGCATTCTCACAGGGGTGATGACTCTTGCATGTATAATTTTGTTTATAATTAATAAAAAAGCTAGGACCAAACCTTTATGTTTATGGAGTAAATCACTCATCTAGGCATTTTCAGTGCCTTGCTTTATTATAAGCTACATTAAC